TTTTTATCCTACCTCTATTCATGATTAGTAATCACGAACCTTCTATCAACAGGATAAAAAAGTGAATTTCTCCCTCCGAGGAATTAGAATTAGGGAAAATAAAAAAAAATTATCTGGCCTTCTTACGTATTAATATAGACAATAAAAAAAAATATCGAAATCAAAATAAAAAGAAATAAATATAAAATAGAGAATAGAAGTTATTTCTATATCTATCGATAACCCCCATTTTTTACTATGAATCCCCGTTTGTTGGATGGATCGAATTAGTTAGAGTCGCAAACTCCTAATAAAATCTTTTATTTTCATAATAAACTCCTTATTAGATTAGAAAGATAGAAAGAAATAAGGATGGGAAAAGAATAATAAAATTTATTAATAAAGCGAATTATCATACATATTCGTGTAGAAAGATGAATAGGTACACTTATCTTATTTAGTTCTACATTCCTTGCACTTATTAACTACTTCTTATTAACTACTTATTAACTACTTATAAATATTAATTTCTAAATATTAATATTTTTGATTTAATAAATTATTAATAAATAATTATAAATTATAATATAATAATAATACAGTTTATGATATATACTTAGGATAGATATACTTATCATATCATAAGATATCTTTCTCTTTCTAATAGATAGAAATATTAAATCGAGGCACCCATTCCATGACAGATCTCAACTTACCCTCTATTTTTGTGCCTTTAGTGGGCCTAGTATTTCCGGCAATTGCAATGGCTTCTTTATCTCTTCATGTCCAAAAAAATAAGATTGTCTAGATCCGATGGGACCAAATCTCATCAATTTATTTCAACACTGGATCATAATACAGATATTTATTTAGTGTAATATGGTACGATATGTGACTCTTTACGAACACAAATGAAAGAACTATTATGCATTTATGCGGATACATGATATCCGCATAAATGCATGTATATGCAGGTATAGCTGGTTAAATTAAAAATGGATCGGCGAATATTTTATTTAAATGGAAAGTCAATGTATCTAACAAATTACTTCTAACGGTTTACATCAGAATAGTGCTAGTTAATGAAAGTTACTTCGGGATCAAGAAAGTAAAATTCATTTGGGTTATTCTCTCAATTCCAATCGAATGCAACTGGATCTAGTAGAGTATGAATTGGCGATCAGAACATATATGGATAGAACTTATAATGGGGTCTCGAAAAACAAGTAATTTTTTCTGGGCCTGTATCCTTTTTTTAGGTTCACTAGGATTCTTAGTGGTTGGAACTTCCAGTTATCTTGGTAGGAATCTGATATCCGTATTTCCATCTCAGCAAATTATTTTTTTTCCACAAGGGATCGTGATGTCTTTCTATGGGATCGCAGGTCTATTCATTAGCTCCTATTTGTGGTGCACAATTTCATGGAATGTAGGTAGTGGTTATGACAGATTCGATAGAAAAGAAGGAATAGTGTGTATTTTTCGTTGGGGATTTCCTGGAATAAATCGTCGCATCTTCCTTCGCTTACTTATGAGAGATATACAATCAATCAGAATGGAGGTTAAAGAGGGTCTTTATCCTCGTCGTGTCCTTTATATGGAAATCAGAGGCCAAGGAGCCATTCCCTTGACTCGTACTGATGAGTATTTTACTCCACGAGAAATTGAACAAAAAGCTGCCGAATTGGCCTATTTCTTGCGCGTACCGATTGAAGTATTTTGAAATGAACTGAAGAAAAAATGGAAAAAAACTTGCTAATTTCCTTTTTATTTTTAATACAACCGTCGACTCTATCTGATATTTCTCTGAAGTACGAGTTCTATAAAAAGGTATTGAACCCATGGGTCTATTTCCTATTTTTGTGTAATAATTTAGATCTAGGATCTAGAAGGAAAGGAATATAGAAATAGAATAAGGGTCCTTTTAGGATAAAAATGAAAAAAAAAAAGAAAGCCTGGGTCTCCCTCCCATATATTTCATCCATAATATTTTTGCCCTGGTGGGTCTCTCTCTCATTTAATAAATGTCTGGAACCTTGGGTTACTAATTGGTGGAATACCGGGAAATCCGAAACTTTTTTGAATGATATTCAAGAGAAAAACGTTCTAGAAAGATTCATAGAATTGGAAGAACTATTCCTCTTGGATGAAATGATAAAGGAGTACCCGGAAACGCATATACAAAAACTTCGTATAGGAATACACAAGGAAACGATACAATTGGTCAAAACACACAATGAATATCATCTCCATATCATTTTGGATTTCTCGACAAATATAATTTGTTTCGCTATTCTAAGTGGTTATTTTATTCTGGGTAATGAAGAACTTGTCATTCTTAATTCTTGGATTCAGGAATTCCTCTATAACTTAAGTGACACAATAAAAGCTTTTTTGATTCTTTTAGTTACCGATTTATGGATCGGATTTCATTCGACCCATGGTTGGGAACTAATGATTGGTTCGGTCTACAACGATTTTGGATTGGTTCATAACGATCAAATTATATCTAGTCTTGTTTCCACTTTTCCAGTTATTTTAGATACAATTGTGAAATATTGGATCTTCTATTATTTAAATCGTGTATCTCCTTCACTTGTAGTTATTTATCATTCAATGAATGAATGAAGAACTCATTTGATCTCCTGATATCAATCAAATCAGAATCTTTCTTCGTATATAAAGAAAGCATTTTCAATCTTACTTAATTCTTTATACTTCTAGCTCTTCAAGGTATTCGTCCTATATTCCAGTACAATTATCCCAGTACAATGACAGACTCGTGTATAGGGAACTATACTAGCTACCTATCTAATTTATTGTAGAAATTCCGGGATCGATGATTGGACATGCAAAATAGAAATACTTTTTCTTGGGTAAAGGAACAGATGACTCAATCGATTTCTGTATCGATCATGATATATGTAATAACTCGGGCATCTATTTCAAATGCATATCCCATTTTTGCACAGCAGGGTTATGAAAACCCACGAGAAGCAACTGGACGAATTGTATGTGCCAATTGCCATTTAGCTAATAAGCCCGTGGATATTGAAGTTCCGCAAGCCGTGCTTCCTGATACTGTATTTGAAGCAGTTGTTCGAATCCCTTATGATATGCAACTGAAACAAGTTCTTGCTAATGGTAAAAAGGGGGCTTTGAATGTGGGGGCTGTTCTTATTTTACCCGAGGGATTCGAGTTAGCCCCCCCCGATCGTATTTCTCCCGAGGTGAGAGAAAAGATGGGAAATCTGTCTTTTCAGAGTTATCGTCCCAATAAAAGAAATATTCTTGTGATAGGTCCTGTTCCCGGTCAGAAATATAGTGAAATCGCCTTTCCCATTCTTTCCCCCGACCCTGCTACGAGGAAAGACGTTCACTTCTTAAAATATCCCATATATGTAGGTGGGAACAGAGGAAGGGGTCAGATTTATCCTGATGGGAGCAAGAGTAACAATACAGTCTATAATGCTACATCAGCAGGTATAGTAAGCAGAATAGTACGTAAAGAAAAAGGAGGATATGAAATAACCATAGTTGATGCATCGGATGGACATCAAGTGGTTGATATTGTACCTCCAGGACCAGAACTTCTTGTTTCAGAGGGTGAATCCATCAAGCTTGATCAACCATTAACAAGCAATCCCAATGTAGGAGGGTTTGGTCAGGGAGATGCAGAAATAGTGCTTCAAGATCCATTACGTGTCCAAGGCCTTTTGTTCTTCTTGGCATCTGTTATTTTGGCACAAGTTTTTTTGGTTCTTAAAAAGAAACAGTTTGAAAAGGTTCAATTGTATGAAATGAATTTCTAGGTCCAGAAATTCCTTAACATCAAGTTGGTAAAAAGCAACAAATTATTGTCGATCGATACTTATGTATGATCAAAAAATTCTGTAAACCCTTTTGTTTATACTGTTTTTGTTTTGTTTGTGGGATGTCTGGAATTCATTACGTGTATCCCATTCCTAGTAATAGACTATAGGCATACAAATATAAAGGAAGAGAATACAAGGGAAGGATGGGAAAAATGAAAGGAACAAATACTTTTAGGAGGGATTACTAGTCTTCCTAATCTTCTATTCGACACAAGAAAAGGGATTTTCCACCCTTTTCTTGTGTCGTCTTGTATCGAAATAATAATGATTTTTTCTCTTGTTCGTCAAAGATTACTATTCCTTGCTTTCCGGGTCTATTGGAACTCCTTTGTTTAGATTCATAAGAAGTAGTAGACAAACAAAAAGAAAGGGTTAGGGGAGGAGAAATTCATTGAACAAATAGAACTTCTTTAATTATTCAATTAATTTAAACTTCTAATTTAGAAAAATTATTCAAACAAAAAAAACTTTTACTGTTCCGGTTGAAAGGCAAATTTGATTTTTACAAATATCCAAATCCTTATTTATTATCTCATCAGAGTTTTTATAGAATAAGGTTCTATTAATTTAGTATAGAAAAAATTTTCAGGATGTCTCATCCGTAGAAATCCATATAATATAATATTGGATTATCCAGAAAATCGATTGATTCCTTCTTTTTTGTTGCTTTGTAAGAGTTCAAAATATAATATTATGGAGGAACGACAGAGACTATGAATCAATCAATAGATTTAATTCTTCAAATTATTAAGAAACAAAGGATCTGTTTTGTCATTTCTACGAATATAATATTTTAATTATGTTTACTGGATAACTTTCCAATTTGTATGTTATGGAGTAGATCAAAGTTTCGCTATATGGAGTAAGAACTCAGCGGGACCTTACTGCTCTAATCAGACAAAGGAGGGTAAGGTCCCGCTGAGTTCTTACTTTTTCATGTCTAAAATCCGGTTCATCCGATTACTACAGAGATGAACCCAACCCGGAATATGAACCGTAAAAGAAAATACCTATTAAACCGATCACAAGAATACCGGTTACAGTACCTATCAGCCAAAGAGGAATCCTTCCAGTAGTATCGGCCATTTCCCCCACTTTCCTCCACATTTCATCAAGTGGTCATGCTAGAGACAAAAACAGTCATAG